TAATTTTTTTTTTTATTTATTATAAAAACTATTAAGAATGGTTTATATATATATATATATATATATTTATATTTATATTTATATTTATATTTATATTATATATTTAAATTATTTAAATTATATTAAATAAAAAAATATATTAATTAAGATTTAATTTATTATTAAAATAAATAATTAATTGTTATTTAAATGATCTGTATTAGGATTATAATGATATTAATTTTTAATATGAATATTATAAAAAAAAAAATAAGAGAAGTAATAAAAATTTATTAATTTATATTAAATATATAATATAAAAAAAAAAAAAAAAAAAATCTATGTGAGATTTTTATATATATAATAAAATAATTATGTTTTTATAAATTTATTATAAATTTATTTTACATATAAATTTTAGTATATAATTTTAATTATTTTAATAATAATTAATTTAATTTAGTAGTAATTAATATTAAAAATTTAAGAAATTAAGATTTAGTAATATTAAAATTAATAACTAATTTTGTGCCAGCAGTTGCGGTTAAACAAAAGTTAAATTAAATTATTTCAGTATTTAATAAATAATTATAAAATTATTAAATTAAATATTAAATTATTAAGTGAAATTTTAATTTAATTAAATTTTATTTAAAAATTATGATTTAATAAATTTTAATATAAACTAGGATTAGATACCCTATTATTAAAAATTTAATTTATAATACTAAAATAGTAAATAATAATTTATTGAAACTTAAATAATATGGCGGTATTTTAGTTCATTTAGAGGAATCTGTCTAATAATTGATAATCCACGAATAAATTTACTTAATTTATAATTTTGTATATCATTGTTAAAAAAATATTTTTTAGGAAAAATAATATTTAAAAATTAAAATTAAAAATTAAATCAGATCAAGATGCAGAATATAATTAAGAATATGATGGATTACATTAAATATATTTAAATGAATAATTTTATTGTAATAAAAATTTGAAGGTGGATTTAAATGTAATTTTAATTAGTTTATTAAAATGATTAAAAATTAAAATATGTACATATTGCCCGTCACTTTCATTTAAAAATTGAAATAAGTCGTAACAAAGTAGAGGTACTGGAAAGTGTTTCTAGAAAGATCAAATTAGAGCTTGTATATAAAGTATTTCATTTACATTGAAAAGAAATTAAAAATTAATTAATTTGAGGGGGAAAATTAAAAATTTAAATTTAATAAAAAAAATTTTAATATTAAAAAGAAAAATGGGGGTTTAAGTATTTTTAATAGAAAAAATTAATATTTTTATAGTTAAATATTACTGTAAAGGAATTTATAAATAATTGAAATAAAATTAATAATAAAGTAAATTTAATTTATTGTATCTTGTGTATCAGAGTTTATTAAATAATAATAATTTATTTAAATAAATCTCGAATTTAAAAGAGTTAATTAATTAATAAAGTTAATGTTGAATAATTATTTTTAATAATTAATTAGAAATGAAATGTTAATCGTTTTTAAATATATCTAGTTTTTTTAGAAAAAAATTTAATTTAAAATTTAAATAATTTTATAATTAATTAATTAATTATAAAAATTTAAAATTTAATATTTTAGGGGATAAGCTTTAAATTAAAAATTTATAATTAAATTAAATAAAAATTAAAATTTTTAAAATTTATATTGTTTAAAAATTATAATTTATTATAAAAAATTTTATTTTAAATAAAATTTAAAATAAGAAAATTTAAATTTTTATAAAAAAATAATTTATAATTTAATAAAATTAGAAATAATGATAAAATTAGTATAATATAAAAAATAAAATAAAATTTATAATTAAGTAAATTAAAGGAATTCGGCAAAAATTTATATTCACTTGTTTATCAAAAACATGTCTTTTTGATAATAATTTAAAGTCTAATCTGCCCACTGATATAATAATTAAAGGGCTGCAGTATATTGACTGTACAAAGGTAGCATAATCATTAGTCTTTTAATTGAAGACTTGTATGAAAGATTTGATGAAATATAAACTGTCTCTAATTTATGTTTAGAAATTAATTTTTTAGTTAAAAAGCTAAAATAATATTAAAAGACGAGAAGACCCTATAGAGTTTTATATTTTATTTATTTAATATTAAATATATAAATTAAATATATTAATTAAATAAAATATTATATTGGGGTGATAGAAAAATTTAATAAACTTTTTTTTTGATTAAACATAAATAAGTGAGTAATTGATCCATTAGTAATGATTAAAAGAAAAAATTACCTTAGGGATAACAGCGTAATATTTTTTTTTAGTACAAATAAAAAAAAAAGTTTGCGACCTCGATGTTGGATTAAGATAAAATTTAAATGCAAAAGTTTAAAATTTTGATCTGTTCGATCATTAAAATCTTACATGATCTGAGTTCAAACCGGTGTAAGCCAGGTTGGTTTCTATCTTTAAAGAAAAAAAATATTTTAGTACGAAAGGATCAAATATTTAAAATAGTTTTAATTAAAATGAATATTAATAATATAATATATAAAATAAGACTATTTTGGCAGATAATTGTGATGATTTTAGAGTTCATATATATATATTATACTTAAATATATAGGTAGTATATGATATTATTTGATTTATTAAATATTATAATTGGTATATTAATTTTAATTATTGGTGTATTAATTGGGGTTGCTTTTTTAACTTTATTAGAGCGTAAAGTATTAGGTTATATTCAGATTCGTAAAGGTCCTAATAAAATAGGGTATATAGGTTTATTACAACCTTTTTGTGATGCTATTAAATTATTTTCTAAGGAACAAGTTTATTTAAATTATTCAAATTATATAGTTTATTATTTTTCTCCCGTTATAAGATTTATTTTATCTTTAATAATTTGAATATTAATTCCTTACATATTTAATATAATTATATTTAATTTAGGTATTTTATTTTTTTTATGTTGTACTAGAATTGGAGTTTATACATTAATAGTTGCTGGTTGATCTTCGAATTCTAATTATTCTTTATTAGGAGGTTTACGGGCAGTAGCTCAAACTATTTCTTATGAAGTAAGAATGTCTTTAATTATAATATCTAGAATTATTTTAATCATAGATTTTAATTTAATAAAATTTTTTGATTATCAAATTATAATTTGATTTATATTTTTAATGTTACCTTTAAGATTATGTTTTTTATCTTCATTAATGGCTGAAACTAATCGTACTCCTTTTGATTTTGCTGAGGGGGAAAGAGAATTAGTTTCTGGGTTTAATATTGAATATAGAAGTGGAGGATTTGCTTTAATTTTTTTATCTGAATATTCAAGAATTTTATTTATAAGTTTATTATTTATCATTATATATATAGGGGGGTATGATTTAACTTTAATTTTTTATTTTAAATTAGTTTTTTTATCTTTTTTTTTTATTTGAGTTCGAGGGACATTACCTCGTTATCGTTATGATAAATTAATATATTTATGTTGAAAGAGATATTTACCTATTTCTTTAAATTTTTTATTATTTTTTATAGGTTTAAAATTATTTTTAAGTTATTAAATAATTTTAGTATAAATTAATAGAATAAATATTCTTTCTTAAGTTTTCAAAACAAATGCTTATAACAAGCTCATTAATTAATTATTAAAAATTAAATTATCTCATATTTTATTTAAAATAGGATTAATAATAAAATATGAAAAATATAAAATTGTTAAAATTTGTCCTGTAATAATATATGGAGCTTCAACTGATCGTGCTCCAATTCAAGTTAATAATATAATGATTATAATTAAAAATCAAAATAAAATTTGATTTAAAGGATAAAATTGAATTCCTTGAATTTTTTTATTAAAAGTAAATGGTAAGATGATTAAAATTAAAATTGATATTACTAGAGCAATAACTCCTCCTAATTTATTAGGAATTGATCGTAAAATTGCATAAGCAAATAAAAAATATCATTCAGGTTGAATATGAATTGGTGTAACTAAAGGATTAGCTGGAATAAAATTATCTGGATCTCCTAGTAGATAAGGATTAATGAGAGAAAGTAGAGTTAATATTAAAATTAAAATAATAAATCCAATTAAATCTTTAAATGTAAAAAATGGATGAAAAGGAATTTTATCTAAATTACTATTAATTCCAAGTGGGTTATTTGATCCTGTTTGGTGTAAAAATAATAGGTGAATTATTGTTAATATTATAATAATAAATGGAAATAAAAAATGAAATGTATAAAATCGAGTTAATGTTGCATTATCTACAGCAAAACCTCCTCAAATTCAATTTACTAGTATAGTACCTAAATATGGGATAGCTGAAAGAAGGTTGGTAATAACTGTTGCACCTCAGAATGATATTTGTCCTCATGGTAAGACATATCCTATGAATGCGGTAGCTATTAATAAAAATAAAATAATTACTCCAACTATTCATGTATATATTAAATTGAAAGATTCATAATAAATTCCTCGTCCAATATGTAAATAAATACAAATAAAAAAAAATGATGCTCCATTTGCATGTAGTGTTCGAATTAATCAACCATAATTAACATTTCGGCAAATATAATTTACACTATAGAAAGCTATTTCAATATTAGCTGTATAATATATAGTTAAAAATAATCCTGTAATAATTTGAATTATTAAACATAAGGCTAAAAGTGATCCAAAATTTCATCAAGAAGAAATATTAGAAGGAGAAGGAAGATCAACTAATGAATTATTAATAATTTTAATAATAGGGTGAGATTTTCGGATAGGTTTAAATATATTTATCATTAGTATATATGAATATAATTATAAATAATATTATTAAAATTAATTAAATGCAAGATCGTAAAGGACCAAAAAAAATATTGGTAATTTTTACTACTGCAATAAGGGCAATAAATAAATAAATAATTATTATTATAGTTAATATATAAGTTTGTTCATTATATAATTTAAGTAAATTAAAATTAAATTCATTATTAAAAAATAAAAATAAGTTAAAAGAATTATTTATTTCATCATTAAATGAAAAATTTATTCAAAATAAGTTATCTTTGAAAAAAAATCTAATAACTAATAAGATTAATAGTAAGAAAAAAAATCTTTTATTAAATGGTGAAGTCTTAAATAATTCATTTGATGCAACTCTTGAAACATAAATAAATAATACTAATAATCCACCTAAAAAAATTAAAAATAAAATATAAGAAAATCAATAAGTATTAATTAATATTCTTGATAATATACATATAAAAAGAGTTTGGATTAAAATTATTAATCCTATAGAAAATGGATGATTTAAAAAAAATATAAAAATTGATGTTGAAATTAATGATAATGATAAAAATATTTTAATGATATCAAAGAATAGTTTAATAAAAATAATAATTTTGGAGATTATAGATAAAGATATTCTTTTTCTTTGATGTTTTTAAAGAATTTTCTTATTTTTGATTTACAAGACCAAGGTTTTTGTTAAACTATAAAAACAAATGATAATAAATATATGATTAGTTATTTTTTTAATATTTTTATTTGGTAATATGATTTTTGTTTCTAAACATAAACATTTATTAATTGTATTATTAAGATTAGAATTTATAGTTTTAAGAATTTTTTTTTTTATATTAATATATTTAATAATACTAGAATATAACATATATATATTAATAGTTTTTTTAGTATTTTCAGTATGTGAAGGGGCTTTAGGTCTTTCTATTTTAGTTTCTATAATTCGAACTCATGGTAATGATTATTTTCAAAGATATAATTTAATTTAATGATAAAGTTTTTATTTATATTTTTATTTATAATTCCTTTATGTTTTAAAAAAAATATGTTTTGAATGGTTCAATTAATAATAATAGTAATAATATTAATATTTATAAATTTAACTTTGAATATTATAAATTTTTCTAATTTAAGTTATATATTAGGATGTGATATAATTTCTTATGGTTTAATTTTATTAAGAATTTGAATTAGAAGATTAATAATTATAGCAAGAGAAAATTTATATAAAATAAAGTTTTATGATAATTTTTTTTTATTAAATATTATTATATTATTAATTATATTATATTTAACTTTTAGAGTAATAAATTTATTTATATTTTATTTATTTTTTGAAGGGAGTTTAATTCCTACTTTAATGTTAATTATTGGTTGAGGGTATCAACCAGAACGAATTCAAGCTGGTATATATTTATTATTTTATACTCTTTTTGTATCTTTACCTTTATTATTAGGTATTTTTTTTATTTATGATAAAATAAGAAGAATAATAATATATTTTATAAAGTTTTATGATTATAATATATTATTATTATATTTAAGAATAGTAATAGCTTTTTTAGTTAAAATACCTATATATTTTACTCATTTATGATTACCAAAGGCTCATGTTGAGGCTCCTGTTTCTGGTTCAATAATTTTAGCTGCTATTATATTAAAATTAGGTGGATATGGTCTATTACGAATTTTAATTATTTTACAGAAAATTAATTTAAAAATAGGTTTTATTTGAATTGTAATTAGATTAATTGGGGGTTTATATATTAGATTAAAATGTTTTTGTCAGGTTGATATAAAGTCTTTAATTGCTTATTCTTCAGTTGCACATATAAGAATGGTAATTGGTGGTATTATAACAATAAATTATTGGGGATTTATTGGGGCTTACATTTTAATAATTGGTCATGGATTATGTTCTTCTGGAATATTTTGTTTATCTAATATTAGTTATGAGCGTTTAGGGAGACGAAGATTATTTTTAAATAAGGGGATAATAAATTTTATACCCTCAATAAGAATATGATGATTTTTATTTATATCTTCAAATATAGCTGCCCCACCTTCATTAAATTTAATAGGGGAAATTAGATTAATTAATAGATTGGTAAGTTGATCTTGATTTAGAATAATTATATTAATAGGGATTTCTTTTTTTAGAGCTGGATATAGTTTATATTTATTTTCTTATACACAACATGGAAAATATAATTTAGGAATTTATAGATTTTATAGAGGTGTATCACGAGAATATTTAATATTAATATTACATTGATTACCTTTAAATATATTAGTTTTAAAAATTGATTATAGAATAATTTGATTTTACTTAAATAATTTAAATAAAATATTGATTTGTGGTATCAAAAATGTGAAATTAGTCATTTTAAGTCATTAATAAATATTCTTTATGTTTTATTAGATTTTTTTTTTTATTTTTTTTTATATTAATAAATTTTTTTATAATAATTTATTTTATTATAAATAATATAGTAATTTTAATAGAATGAGAAATTATTTCATTTAATTCTATAAATATTGTTATATCAATTTTATTAGATTGAATGTCTCTATTATTTATAATATTTGTTTCTTTAATTTCTTCTTCGGTAATTTTTTATAGAAAAAGATATATAAGTTCAGAGTTGAATTTAAATCGTTTTATTATTTTAGTTTTATTATTTGTTTTTTCAATAATTTTATTAATTATTAGACCTAATATAATTAGAATTTTTTTAGGTTGAGATGGTTTAGGTTTAGTTTCTTATTGTTTAATTATTTATTATCAAAATATTAAATCTTATAATGCTGGTATATTAACAGCATTATCTAATCGAATTGGTGATGTAATAATTTTAATATTAATTTCATGAATAGTAAATTATGGTAGTTGAAATTATATTTTTTATTTAAATTTTATATCTAATGATTATTCTATAAAGGTTATTGGTGTACTAGTTATTTTAGCTGCTATAACTAAAAGAGCTCAAATTCCTTTTAGATCTTGATTACCTGCTGCTATAGCTGCTCCTACACCAGTTTCTGCTTTAGTACATTCTTCTACTTTAGTTACTGCTGGTGTTTATTTATTAATTCGATTTAATAATTTATTAGTTGATATGTTTTTTTTTAAGATATTATTATTATTATCTGGTTTAACTATATTTATAGCTGGGATTTGTGCTAATTATGAATTTGATTTAAAAAAAATTATTGCTCTTTCTACATTAAGACAATTAGGATTAATAATAAGAATTTTAAGAATAGGTTATGGAGATTTAGCTTTTTTTCATTTATTGACTCATGCTATATTTAAAGCTTTATTATTTATATGTGCTGGGGTAATTATTCATATAATAATGGATAATCAAGATATTCGTTTAATAGGGGGTATTAGTATTTATATTCCTTTAACTTCTTTATGTATAAATATTTCTAATTTAGCTTTATGTGGGATTCCTTTTTTAGCTGGGTTTTATTCAAAGGATATAATTTTAGAGGTTGTTAGAATAAGAAATTTAAATTTATTTGTTTATTATTTATATTATATTTCTACAGGTTTAACTATATTTTATACTATTCGTTTATTAATATATTTAATAGTTAATGATTTTAATTTATTATCTATTTATAATTTATATGATGAAGATTTTATTATATTAAAGGGTATATTTTTATTATTATTTATAAGATTAGTTTCTGGAAGATTTTTAAGATGAATGATTTTTTCTTATCCTTATATAATTTATCTTTCTTTTAATATAAAAATAATAGTTATTTATGTAAGATTGATTGGTGTTTTAATAGGTTATGTTATTAGTAGTATAGGAATTTATTCTATAAATAAATTTTTAATGACTTATAATTTAAGAATTTTTTTAACAATAATATGATTTTTACCTGGTTTATCAACTTATATAATAAATTATAGTTTATTAAATTTAGGTCAAAAATTATTAAAAAATATTGATATAGGTTGAGGAGAAATTTATAAAAGACAAGGTATATATAATATTATTAAAAATTATTCTGTTATTTTTTATATTTATCAATTAAATAATTTTAAAATTTTTTTATTTAGATTTGTTTTATGAATGATAATTATTATTTTTATATTAATATTATAGATTTAAATAGCTTAAATTTAAGAGTATAATATTGAAGATATTAGGGTGATTAATAAATCTTTAAATAATTAATATATATATATATATATATATATATATTTATAAAAATAATATATTTTATTATTACAATGAAAATGTAATGTTTTTATTTAAACTATATAAATAAGTAGATATAGAAATATTAATGATTTTAATCACTATAAATTAAGTTAGCAGCTTAATTGAAATATATTTCTTAATTGGAATTTTTATTCAATTTTATCATTAACAGTGATATACCTCTGATTTGGTTTCAATTAATAAATAAGGAGTATATATACTCTATCTTTTAGGTCGAAACTAAATGCAAATTGCTTCTTATTTTAAGATAAATTGAATATCAATATCTTTTGAATGCAAATCAAATATTTTTATAAACTATAATCCTTGTAAATTTTATTTAAGTTATTTATTTATTTAATTCAATTTAATATATTTTGGTTTCATTCATGATATAAACCAATTAGTAATATAATAATAAAAAAAAATCTAGTTTTATATCAAATAAAAAAATTAACTATTTTAAATGTAGGAATAAGGGGAAAGATAAGTGCAATTTCAACATCAAAAATTAAAAAAATTATTGAAATTAAGAAAAAATGAAGGGAAAAAGGGATTCGAGCTAGACATTTAGGATCAAACCCACATTCAAATGGGGAACATTTTTCTCGGTCTAGAAGTGATTTTTTTGAAATAATAAATGAGATTATTATTAATAAATTTGAAATAATTATTATTATTATAGATAAAATTATTAATATGATGATTATTTATATTAATTTGATTATTAATCTTTTTGATTGGAAGTCAAATATACTAAATATATTATATAAATAATTAGTTTCCTCATCAATAAATTGAAATATAAAGGAAAAGTCAAACTACATCTACAAAATGTCAATATCATGCTGCTGCTTCAAATCCAAAATGGTGATTTTTTGAAAAATGATTATTTAAATGACGAATAAAGCATGTAAGTAAAAAAATTGTTCCAATAATTACATGAAGACCATGAAATCCTGTTGCTATAAAAAAAGTTGATCCATAAACTCTATCAGCAATAGAAAATGAAGCTTCTACATATTCATAAGCTTGTAAAATTGTAAAATAAATTCCTAAAATAACTGTGATAAATAAACTTTGAGAAGCTTGAGTAAAATTATTTTCTATAATAGAGTGGTGAGCTCAAGTTACTGTAATTCCTGATGTAATTAAAATAATTGTATTTAATAAAGGAATTTGGAATGGATTAAATGGAATAATTCTTATTGGAGGTCATATAGCTCCAATATCAATATTAGGGGATAATCTTCTGTGGAAAAAAGCTCAAAAAAATGAAATAAAAAAAAAAATTTCTGAAACAATAAATAAAATTATTCCTCATCGTAATCCATTAGATACAAGAATAGTATGTCTACCTTGGTATGTTCCTTCTCGACAAATATCTCGTCATCATTGATATATAGTTAATAATACAATTAAATAACCTAAAATAAGTAGATTAATATTAAAATTATGAAATCATTTGATTAATCCTGTTACTAAAGTTATAGTTCCAATTGCTCCTGTTAAAGGTCATGGACTATAATCTACTAAATGATATGGGTGGTTATGATTTATTGACATTAATTAACTTCTCTAGAATAAAGTGTACTAAGAATAGTAATTACATAAGCTTGAATTACTGCTACTGCAGATTCTAAAATTAATAATAAAATTTGAACGAAGATTAAAATAATTAAGAAATAATTTGATATATTGGTTCCTGTATTACTTAATAATGTTAATAATAAATGTCCTGCAATTATATTAGCTGTTAAACGAACTGCTAAAGTTCCTGGTCGAATAATATTACTAATTGTTTCAATTAATACTATAAATGGTATAAGAATAGTAGGTGTACCTTGAGGAATTATATGAATAAATATATGTTGAGTATTATTAATTCAACCATAAATTATAAATCTTAATCAAAGAGATAATGAAATTGATAGAGAAATAGTTAAATGACTAGTTCTAGTAAAAATATATGGAAATAATCCTAAGAAATTATTAAATAAAATAAAAAAGAAAAGTGAAATAAAAATAAATGTTGATCCTTTAAATCCATTATTTCCTAAAAGAGTTTTAAATTCATTATGAAGTTTATTTGAGATAAAATTTCATAAAATGAAATGTCGATTTGGGATAAATCAAAAAGAATAAGGAATAAATATTAATCCGATAAAGGTTCTAATTCAATTTAAAGGTAAGTTTAAAATATTAGTAGATGGATCAAAAATTGAAAATAAATTATTTATCATTTTCAATTTTGATTAGGTGATGTTTTAATTATATTTTTATTATTTATTTTTATTATTTTAAAATTAAAAATATAAAAATTTATTACAATAAAAATTAAAAAAATACAAATAAAAAAAATAAATGAAAGAATTCAATTAATTGGTATTATTTGAGGAATAAAAGAATATTACTTAGTAATAATTTAAATTTGACATATTTATGTTATATATTAACTAATTCTTTTTCATTAGAGGTAAATGCTAAATTACCATAATGTGGTTTAAGAGACCAGTACTTGCTTTCAGTCATCTAATGAATAATTATTAATTCAATTAATAAAGTTTTTAATTGAGATTCTTTCAATTACAATTGGTATAAATCTATGATTAGCCCCACAAATTTCTGAGCATTGACCAAAGAAAATTCCTGGTCGATTTATAAAAAATCTTGTTTGATTTAAACGACCAGGGTTAGCATCTACTTTAATTCCTAAAGATGGAATTGTTCATGAGTGAATAACATCTGTAGCTGTTACTAAAATACGAATTTGATTATTTATTGGTAAAACAATTCGATTATCAACATCTAAAAGACGAAAATTATTAATATTATCACTAGAATTAATTATATATGAATCAAATTCAACATTGTTAAAATCTGAATATTCATAACTTCAATATCATTGATGTCCAATTGATTTTAATGTAATTAATGGATTATTAAGTTCATCTAATAAATAAAGTAATCGAAGTGAGGGTAAAGCAATAAAAATTAAAGTAATAGCTGGTAAAATAGTTCAAATTAATTCAATTATTTGACCTTCTAATAAAAATCGGTTAATATAATTATTAAAAAATAAATTAAATATTAAATATCCAACTAAAATTGTAATTATAATTAAAATAATTAAAGTGTGATCATGAAAAAAAATAATTTGTTCTATTAGTGGTGATGCTCTATTTTGATAATTTAAGTTAGATCATGTTGCCATTTCTAAAAAAAGGATAAAACCTTTATAAATGGGGTTTAAATCCATTACATATAATCTGCCATATTAGAAGTTACTTAAAATTGGTAATTCATTATAAGAGTGTTCTGATGGTGGGAGATTTTGGAATCATTCAATTGAAGATGGTATATGTAAAGGGAATAAAATAATACGTTGGTTAATTATTGATTCTCAAACAATTATTATTATTATTATTATAGAGATAAGTGAAATATATGATCCGAAAGATGAAATAATATTTCAAGATACGAAACTATCAGGATAATCAGAATAACGACGAGGTATTCCTGCTAAACCTAAAAAATGTTGTGGGAAAAAGGTTAAATTTACTCCAATAAATATTGAAATAAATTGAATTTTTAATAAATAATTATTTATTATTAAACCTGTAAATAGAGGATATCAATGAATAAATCCTCCTATAATAGCAAATACAGCTCCTATAGATAATACATAATGAAAATGAGCTACTACATAATAAGTATCATGAAGAGTAATATCAATTGATGAATTAGCTAAAACAACTCCTGTTAATCCACCTACTGTAAAAAGGAAAATAAATCCTAATCCTCATAGTATAGAAGGTCTATAATTAATTTGTGTTCCATGTAATGTAGCTAATCAACTAAAAATTTTAATTCCTGTAGGTACAGCAATAATTATAGTTGCAGACGTAAAATAAGCTCGAGTATCAATATCTATTCCAACAGTAAATATATGATGTGCTCAAACAATAAATCCTAATAATCCAATTGCTATTATTGCATAAATTATACCTAAACATCCAAAAGTTTCTTTTTTTCCTCTTTCTTGAGAAATAATATGGGAAATTATACCGAATCCTGGTAAAATTAAAATATAAACTTCTGGATGTCCAAAAAATCAAAATAAATGTTGGTATAAGATTGGATCTCCTCCACCAGCTGGGTCAAAAAATGATGTATTAATATTTCGATCTGTTAAAAGTATTGTAATAGCTCCTGCTAATACTGGTAAGGATAATACTAATAATAAGGCTGTAATTCCTACTGCTCATATAAATAAAGGTATTTGATCAAATGATATACCATTAACTCGTATATTAATAATTGTTGTAATAAAATTAATAGCTCCTAAAATAGATGAAATTCCAGCTAAATGAAGAGAGAAAATTGCTAGATCAACTGATGATCCTCCATGAGCAATATTTGATGAAAGTGGGGGGTACACTGTTCATCCTGTTCCTGCTCCATTTTCTACAATTCTACTAGAAATTAATAAGACTAATGATGGGGGTAGTAATCAAAATCTTATATTATTTATTCGTGGAAAAGCTATATCTGGGGCTCCTAATATTAAAGGTACTAATCAATTACCAAATCCTCCTATTATAATTGGTATTACCATAAAAAAAATTATAATAAAAGCATGAGCTGTTACAATAGTATTATAAATTTGATCATCTCCAATTAATGATCCAGGATTTCCTAATTCAGTTCGAATTAATAAACTTAAAGAGGTTCCTACTATACCTGCTCAAATTCCAAAAATAAAATATAAAGTACCAATATCTTTATGATTTGTTGAGAATAATCATTTTCGCTAATAAAATGGCTGAGGTTAAAAAGCGATAAATTGTAAATTTATTAACGAGAATTTTCTCTTTTATTATAAATAGTCTTATATTCAATTATGATGTGAAATTGCAAATTTTAAGGTGTACAATAAATATACTAAGGCTTAAAGAAAGTTCTTTATAAATAATTTTGAAGATTATTAGTTTAAATTAACTTAAAACCTTAAAAAAAAAATAAGGTTCTAATAATTATACCTAATAAGGAAATAAATCTAGAAATGTTAATAAAAATTATAAAATTATTTTTAATAAAAATTTTATATCATTTTAATTTAATAGAATAAAATATAAAGGATGAGTAAATAATTCGAATATAAATAAATAATATAATTAATCTTGAAATTGTAAAAATAAAAGAAATAATAAATAAATTATTACATAATAAATAATTAATAATTATTCATTTGGGGAAAAATCCGAGGAATGGTGGTAAACCTCCCAAAGATAAAAAATTAATTAAAATTGAAAATTTAATTGAAAATATTAAATTTAAATTAAATAATTGATTGATATAAAAAATATTAATAATATAAAATAAAAAACATATAATAGAAATAAATAATGAATATAATGAAAAATATAATATTCATAAATTTTCTCTAATTGTTAATGCTGATAGTATTCAACCTAAATTATTAATAGAAGAAAAAGCTATTAATTTTCGTAATGATGTTTGATTAAATCTTCTAATAGTTCCAATTAAAACATTAAAAATTATTACTAAAAATAAAAATTTTAAATTTATATAATAAGATAATAAAATTATAGGGGAAATTTTTTGTCATGTTATTAAAATAAAACAATTAAATCATGAAAGACCTTCTATAATATTAGGGAATCAAAAATGGAATGGAACAGAACCTATTTTTATTAATAATGATGAATTAATAAGAATTGATATTATATCATTAAAATAAAAGTTTTTAAGAAGTAAAAGGTTTAGTAAAATAGAAAATAAAAAATTAATAGATGCAATGGATTGTGTTAAAAAATATTTTAGTGATGCTTCTGAATTTAAAAGATTATTGGGGTTAGATATTAGGGGGATAAATCTTAATAAATTAATTTCTAAACCAATTCAACATCCTAATCATGAATTTGATGAAATAGAAATTAAAGTTCTAAAAAATACAATAAATAAAAAAAATATTTTATTGGAGTTAATTGTAAGTAAAATTTAAAATAGGAAATAACTTGATGAGGTTTACTCATATTAAATAAATTATATTTTAGTGTAAGATGCACGATAATTTTTGAAATTATAAGATATAGTTTAATTCTATAAAATATAAATAAAAATTAAATAATAAAGGTAATATTTTACATAATTTATCCTATCAGAATAATCCTTTTATCAGGCACTTTATTTTTAAAAAAAAGGGATTTCCTTTATATTTGGGGTATGAACCCAAAAGCTTACTTTAGCTTATTTTTAA